ATTTTCGATAAAACCTTCTTGTAAAAGGATTTTAACAATGTTTTCAGTGATATTAGTAGATGCTATTCGAACTACTCTTTTTCTATCCATACCCGCATTGCGTATAGAGGTTAGTATGTCAGCAATAGTGTCCCTACTCATGATGGACTAAAATTCTTGTTGCCCCCAAATTTTGATATAATCAACATGTTTTTTTTACTTATTTTTTGGTTTATGAAAAAAAATTATATTATTAAATTAAAGGTATATGCGTGAAACACAATCTACTAAATTTATTTGAATCTATTTCTTTCCAATACTCTACTATAACTATATCATAGTCTCATCTTATATTTTAAGACTATTATAATACCTCGGGCGCCAATGAAACTATTTTAGTAAAATTTAAATGCCTCAATTCCCGGGCGATCGCACCAAAAACGCGAGTTCCTTTAGGATTTCCTTCTTGATCAATGACAACTGCGGCATTGTCATCATATCGTATTAGCATACCGTTGGCACGTTTAAGTTCTTTGCAGGTACGTACAATTACAGCTCTGACCACTTCCGATCTTTCTAGGGGCATATTTGGTACTGCTTCTTTAATCACAGCAACAATAACGTCACCGATATAAGCATATCGGCGATTACTAGCTCCTATGATTCGAATACACATCAATTCTCGAGCCCCACTGTTATCTGCTACATTCAAATGGGTCTGGGGTTGAATCATTTTTTTATTTGTTCTTTCAATGCAAAGGGCTAAGAAAAAGAAAGAAATATTTTTTGTCAAAAAAACCTTACATTTTTCATTCCCAGGATTTTTTTTCTTTGATTCTACATTCTTATCCCAACATAATAAATTGCGTTTTGATAGGCATTTTGGACGCTGCTATTGAAATTGCCTTTCTGGCTATATTTTCTGCGACCCCACCCATTTCATAAAGTATTCGACCCGGTTTAACAACAGCTACCCAATATTCAGGAGAGCCTTTACCCGAACCCATACGTGTTTCTGTGGGTCTTACTGTAACTGGTTTGTCGGGAAATATACGTACCCATATTTTTCCACCACGACGTGCATTTCGTGTCATTGCCCGCCGCCCTGCTTCTATTTGTCTAGATGTGATCCAAGTGGGTTCAAGCGCTTGAAGAGCATATTTACCGAAACTAATATGATTACCTCGATAAGACATTCCCTTCATTCGTCCTCTATGTTGTTTACGGAATCTGGTTCTTTTGGGGTTATAGTTGATGGTTCTTTCTGAATTCCACCTCTACTACAGAACCGGACGTGAGAGTTTCGTCTCATCCAGCTCCTCGCGAAAAAAAAAAGATTCAAAATATTTAATTTGAATTGATATATATATTTAATGAATAATAGATGAAATCGCGGTATTCTTTGACATTGAATCTAAATTCTATTAGTGTTTTGTATACCCTGTTTGGATATTTTGGATATATAATTAAACCTATTAAACATATATTTCTATTTATTTTTTCATTGTATCGTATCGGATTGCTCCAAATCCAAAATGTAGCAATCCAAAAAAGAATGTTTTCGCGGGCGAATATTTACTCTAAATATCTATTTTAGTTTAGTTGTAAGGTTAATTCATTACTTCTCAGATCAGAATAGATGAATTATTTCTCGGTTCCTTCCGCCATCCCGACCAATGAATCGTTAGGATTTAATTTCAATAAAATCTTCTGCATTCATGGGTTCCATCGTTCCCATCGCTTCTTGTTTAATGGTTAGGTCTTACTTCATTTTACAACGGAGCTCTTAATTAAATTTGTTTTTGAGTCAATTTTCTCAGTCTTTATTGGCTCAAGGCTCTTGGTTTTTTGTTCTATATCTATCATTTATTTATGTATGAATCAGTATTGATGCTTTATTACATTGTCTTTTATGAAATGACTAGATGACTCATAGACCTTACATATTGGAATTCTATATCATTGATATTTTTTTTCTCTCTTTCTCTCACCCCTCTATCCACATATTTTTTCTATATTCCGGTTCATACCTTAGAATTCTATTTTTTTCTTTTTTAGTTTATGCAAAACAAATTTCAGTTGCTACAATGATATGAAAAATTTATCATATCTTGACTGCTTTGTTGGATCTAGATAATGCGAAGTGATGAGTTGGTTCTTAGTTCTATAGTTATTAGCTCATACTAGGGGGCTTGTTTTTTTTTGAACCTTATTCCTAAAAAAAAACCAACGAGTCACACACTAAGCATAGCAATTATATCAAACATTCAATCGAATTTTTATTCAATCCTATAGAATTAAATAGAATTAAAGAATTACGGAATTAAGAGCTCTTTTTTTTTATCTTCAATCAAAAAAATGAACGAGTTTCTTATTTTTTGTTGGATTTTGGGGGTAAAAAAAAAGAAAAGCCAAGGAAATTTTATTCTTCATCTATAAATATCCAAATTTTGATACCTAATACGCCATAGATAGTTCGAACTGTATAGGCACAATAATCGATTTTAGCCCGAATTGTTTG